TCGGGATGGATTTAGGAGTCTTTGTGCGAGCCGTATGCGGTGAGAGTCGCACGTACGGTAACGAGGGGGGTTCATAAGTTACTATGGTATTTAATTTCTTTTATGTTGTTTATACGATTTTCCATATTTATTTTCAGAGGTGTCCTTGTCCTATTCCATATTTTTGGGGATACTCTGGGTTACTTTTTTTCCAGGGGGAAATCGCTCCCTATGTTGTGAAGATGCATCCGGGAGCCCATGCCCCCGCGAATCCCGGGCTCCCCCTACCACTCATTACAGAAGTACCAAATCCCTTAATATCAGATGACGCTAGGTACGATGAATTGCAGAACAGATTATGTCTGCATCTGATTGGCAGAGATTTGAACTTGGAGCAACAAGTGAAGATCTTGAGCTCACAAACAAGCAGTGATTGAACGACATGTGGAAGCCGCTTTGGTCATGGATGGATTGGACCCCCAAACCATTCTGGCGAAACGCGACGAGATACGTGGCTTTCTTTTCTATCCTCATGGCAAGCTACTATCAAGCAACACGTATCATCATTACCTGCAAACGATCGACCTACAGGGTACTCGTGCCTGTATGCCGTATCGGCGGGTGATCAAGGCTCTTCACAACTTGGACCTTCTTCTTTAGTAGGGTTTGGTATTTCAGACGGCGCAGACTCAAGGAAGAAGAAAGCTTCAGAGCTGGAAAGGCTTAATAAGCACATCTCCAGTAGTACACTTAGCTTACACCTTATTTCAACTTTCACATGGCACATTTTTACGAAAAAGTCTTTATTATTATTATAACATAAGCATTGAACACTTTAGACTAGGTTTTGGCCCATACATGCAAACACAACAAAGAAAACCAAACAAAGACAGAGAAAGCCATGCATTAAAACACACTACTTTGCGTCGACGGACTACTTATTTGAATCTTCTAGAAAAAGAGTCGACGGACTCTTCTAGTCTCCCCGGTCACGGAGGGTGGCGGCCTGCACAATGAGCTCTTTCTGTTCGTTGAGGAGCGACCTCCTCCTGTCTTCCAGACCGCGAATGCGGTCCCGGATCAATTGCATCGCTCTTCCTACGGCCTCCGGCTCGAGAGCAGGCGGATGCTCCCAGAACAGACCCAGCCTTTGCTCCCATTCGAGCTTCTCCTCTTCCACTTGAGAGATTTCTTGCGGAATTCTTTCAAGTCTTGTAAAAAGATCCATGGCTACACTCAAAGCTTTTTTTTGCCGACTTCTAAGTTCCTCCCCGTCTCCCTTTGCAAAATAGAGACTGATAGAAGCTTCTATTTATAGGCGTTGGAGGCCCTTAACCCTTTCTTATTATTAGTAAGATAGGTTGTCTTGGTTCCGTAACATGGATTGGATCATTTCAAACCTGGCTTTTCATGAATATTGAACCCCATCCACTAGATTTATTAGTGCGCTGAATAATTGTCCTTTCCCCGTACGGATTTGAGTACGAAAGGCCCACCCCAAGAAGCGAATAATAGTCCTTTGTTTTGCGCGGTTTTGCCCCGCGGCTTAATCCCGATCACCCCCTCAAGAATAGGGGGCAATAATAGAGCGCACAAGCGAAGCGTCAATCGTCAATCTCCAGCCCAAAGCTGACCAGTACAACCATGTGTCACCCCGCGGGCTTCGTCGGACCCTGCCTACTCCTCTTTCACTGGCTTCTACTTGTCTTTTACTGGCTTATTTGTACCCAGCTACATGATGGAACTCCCCTCGGCCAATCCTCACTCGACAGCTCCGTCCTAGCTTAGAAAAAAGATGTTTGGCTGAACCCCTATCTCTTGATTGATCTGATCAGACGCTTGCTTTTCCCGCGTGCTCGTTCTCTTGATATTTTTTCTACAACTATAGATTTGGAGCCAATCAGGTATCACCGCGTGTCAAACTGTGTCAGGCGGGAGACAGAAGGAATATTCCGCTGCTTCCTTTCCAATGAGAACTAGACACGCGTCCCATATCCCCATGTGCTTTCTTTGGTTAGTCTATGATTTATGAGTTGGACTGTTCCTCCATGTGTTTGTCTTTGTGTGGTTTCTGAGCTAGGAGCGCTTAGAATTTGAGTTCTACTCATATACTATCAAATAATAGCTAGCTACTAACAAGGGGGACTGTTGTCTGACTCTTTTCATGAATCTTATCTTATACCGGTAAATAGGGTAGGGGCATTCTATTTGATTTTACTTTATCTTCAATTTTTGGATAGAGATTTTAAACATAATTAAAAGAGGTAAACAATTTACAATTATTATTAATTATACTTACATAAGTAAGAGTTTTTTACGATACTATTTATCTCCGGGCCTGTCAAGCCTGCTTTCTTCGATGAAAGCCCACAGAAGGGCCAAAGCACAACAAGCCTACCCATCATCAAAGCAGGCCCAAGTCCATGCAAGAAGGCCCGCTGGATCTATCCAAATTCAAAGCCCGCCAAAGGCCTCACATGAAATCATGAAAAGGAAGGATCCGAGCCCATCAAAGACTCTTCTACATGAAAGGATCTTAATTTATCCAAATAGCCCAGAAAATGACAGCCATCAAAAGGCCTAAGCCCATATAGCCTCGGCCTGCCCAAATGATGTTCAGCGGTCTCTACCCAAGTAGCTGTGGCCCATGATCCAAAAGACCCGCAACCAGTCAATCATGCTATCCTTACCTTTCAACCAACCCCTTCGATTCCGCTTCTGCAGCAGTATATAATCTCGGTCCCTTACCTTGATGCCTACAGCTCAATTTGTTTTCCAGTGATGGCAAGAATCCTTTTTTTTCTTCTTTCAGTGATTGAACCCATCGATGTAAGGTCTCTATTTGTAGTATCGGTAGCGTGTTAGTGGGGTAAGCGGCTTTTCCGTTAGTTTTTGGACCTGCTTTCCCTAAGCAATTCTTGTAATCCTTCTCCCGCAGCCCCTTTAGAAGGTTGCTCGCCTTCGTCTTTTTTTCATCCTTTCTTTCTGTCTTTCGGTTCTATCGAGGGCCTAGTGATTGGGGTGGAGATCCATCGTACCCCTTGAAATCCGCCTATTCCTTCCTATCTGTCCAGGAGGTCTAGCCCCATTGGCCTATGCCCGGTCTGCAGCCTTTGAAGTCGTAGAGCGAGAGTAAGGGGTCCATTCCATTGGCGCTTAGTCAGCTAAGGTATCAGTAAAGTCTTCCGGTACATCTCATTGTTCGTTTCCAAGCCGGAAGGAATCCTAACTGCTGATCATCCTCATCACTACCCTAAGGATCAGGATCAGTGCAGAAGATAGGCCCCATTCGCCTAGTGTCTTTGCCTAAGTTCCTTTAGGGCGGACTACTTGACTTCTCTCGTAGGCTATTGAAGTGGTTCAAGCAAGGATCAATCCAATTCCTTTTTTTCTAGTTGGCTAAGGTACCTTGAACAACTGAATCCTCATTTTCCTTCTTTACTTATGAAAAGATTGAATGTCTGAAAGTTCCTAATTTGCCTCCTAACCTAAAAAGGCTAATGTCTAAGTCTTCGATTGTTGCATTCTTTCCTGACTTTCCGCTGGTGGAATAGACCGGCAGTGAATCAACCGGGTAAAGGTTTGAGTGATGAAGGGAAGACTCTGAGTGTACGAAAAGAGCTTAAAGCACTTACTCAAATTTGGAAGTTCTGACTGACCGGCCAGAAGGAATCAACGAATGTGCTTAACACAGTCTCGGCGAAAGCCGCAAAGGATACTCCACTTTCCTACTAAATATCTCCTTATTTTGGTTACATACCTCCTGCATGTACTTACTTCTTCATTTCCCTCCCCACCTACTTCCTGGTGGCTACCATCTCCCATCTCGCTCTAGAAGAGAAAGGGGGGAATAATACCTGGGACTATCAAACAAAGTTCCCACAGCGCCGACAACAGCCTAACCGGAATTCTATCGTGCCATTTTATCCTTTCCGGGTGGGCAAACCACTAATGTATTGATCAGGACTAAAACAAAACTAATTACATTGGCATGATCGTTGCTTAAAACGCGGTTTCCTTGTTATCATGTACGTACGTGAAACAAAACCCTATTTCGTTCAGATGATGGCGCGAAGGTAGCTTTATTATTGCGTGAATCAGACGACTGACTATCTATCTGGTGGAGAAAAGAGCTTGACCGGCTCAAAGAGGGAAGGAAAGGTTCAGTTGGCTTGAAGTGGGGCAGTGCGGGTAGCAGAGTGAGAATCATACGAACGAGGCCCATTCATTTGCCTGTGTTTCCCAAGGTTCGAGGCCCAAAAGGGTTTCAAAAAACTAGTTGCAACTAGTAGTGGCGTGAGACTTGACTCAGACAGTAGCCATTTATGACTGATAATAATTTTAGGTATCTAAAGCTACAATAGGTGGGTTTGAAATGGTTTCATACTGGTCCTCCCTCAGATTCTTCTATCAAAGATTTTGCTTCACGAGCTGTAGCTGCCGAATCTCCACTAGCTGGAATGACTGAGTGAAATACAATAACAAATACAAGATAACTAAGGATAACTCGGGTTGCCCTACAGTCCCCCCTCGGGGGCATCGGTGTTTGCCCTTATAACTGACTTGTTCCTTCTCCACCGGACGCCCACGGCTACTATCCTGGCAAGAGGTTCTGCACACGCCAATCGAAATGCGCACACCTGTAGCTAAGAAATGCTCACTAACTACTCAACAAGACGCCCTGTTGATTTCTTTCTTTGTCCGTAATAAGCACAAACTAGTCAAGACGACCGGATCAGCAATCTATGAGCGAACAAACAAGCCGGGAAAGAAGGCCGGCAAGCAGCCCACATTAAGGGGGTTTACTAAACTTCAAATAGTTGTTGTTTATATTATTTATTTAGAGAAAAAAGTAGGCCGGTAACACAACTCTGTGCAATTCAATCAGTCAATCGATAGGGAAAATGCTTCGTTCGAGTCCCTTTTTACCGTGTTGTTTCCTAACAATGATGCCATTTTTTTTCATTAATAGTAATTCCTCAATCAAGTAGGCCAAAAATCATAGGTTTCTTAATCGATCGTCGTTGCTCCAAGCCCACTAGCCCACGGTCGTGAAAGTTATATATACAAGGAAGGGGGGTCAAAGCTCACGTGCTCGGATCGGAATAGTCAACAAGCGAGACTGCCCTGGGTCCTATTCGAAATCAATCCCCAGTAAGCGAGGTAAACAACAATGTAAGCTGTTCCAACTCCTCCAAGAAATGCCACACATTTGTTTTTTATTTAATATTAATAAGGCGAAGGGGCTAGAATTCAAGGCTCTAGAAGGGGAAAGCACACGAGGCGCCTTCCATGTCTTTGTCTGGGTGGGGCTATTATAGCGAGGAGAAAGAGAGCTCTTAAGCTCAATCAAATCAAATTAAGCAAAGCTCGTAGCGTCGAGTCAGAACATAGTCGTCTAATAACTTTCGAGGACTAACTCACGGTGTATTGCAACTTAATAACGTATGAACTTCACTCACTCACTTAGTTGAGCACAGCCCTACCTTTTTTATGTACTACCACGAGGGCACCCACCGGACGACGGGAAGGTTAGGAACCTCAGAAAGCACGCTCACGCTCACTATGCTCCGAAAGAACCTCACGTAAAAGAAAGCATTCGGGAGGGAGGCTTCATCTATCTATATATCGTAGAGTAACACACACAGCTCCAGCGAGTGCAGTCGTGGGGTACTTCCCCCTCGCTGGGGAGGCTATGATGTAAGAAAGAGGGGATCAGAAGGTCAAATCTTGCTACTCCACCTTGCCTTAAAGCAAAGGGTCATACTGTTCTCACTCCATTGCCATTTCTTCGGTCTCTTCCTCAGAGTTTAGCCACTCTCAATTAGTGGAGTGGGCAACTTGCCAAGGAAACTCAATATCAATTTAAAAGCCTATAGGAATTCTCCATCAAAGTATTCCTCGATATAGCCATAGGTATAGGTGAAGGAGCAAGACAAGGAGACTTCAATTCAATCAATCACTCAGTTAGGAATGAAAGCATAGAACTACTATTCCACAGCGTCACTCTTACTTACTGGTACTGGCCAGACTTTGCACTCGAACTCATTCTAAGGCAGAAAGAGGGAAAGCAAGAAGAAAAGAAGCGTTGGTTGTTGTATCCTTTACTTACGTTCTCTTTCTCTTTCTTATGCAATTGAGGTTTAAGATGAAAGTTCGCGGGGTATTAAAGTGTAACTTCTTTATGTCCGGTTTATCAAAACCTCTCTTATGGATATGGATGGTGTACCCTCCTGCTGCTGCTTGTGCTTATTTACCGTACTATGAGTAAGCTTGCTCCTATTTATTGATTGCATACTGTCTTGCTGCTCGCATACCACCGTACTAAACTAAAAGTGTACCGATTTCCGCCTATTTGCCTCTCTCGATTGCAAGAGGAAGACCCATCGCTCTACCCATCATGTGAAGTGCCCAAACATGGATATGCCCACCTACACCTTTTTTTTTTTCACCTCAGGAGCTAAACAAGAGGCGTAGGCAAGAGGAAAGCTATCACGTCAACGATGTGTGATCTTGCCAATTATCATATATAAGATCTATCTATCTTAGTTCTACTCGAAGCGGAGGCATTCCCTGCCGCCCTTACTTTGGAACTGCATACATTCCGAGTGGAAGTGAGGGACAAGCTCTGGGAAAGATGGTGGCCGTGAGGTCATAAACAAAGTCGTGAACTTAACTTGGTGATTATGTTCACCCCATCTTGATTCGGTCTAGCTATCGGATGACAAAAGGATGTCGGACCTTCTTCTGGAAGCGGGAAGGTGAGTCACCGCATTGACTCGAATGATCTAGCCAAGAATTTCTCCTCACTAACTATGGTCTACCTTCGCGAGACAGTTCTTAGCCTCTACTCTAGTATGAACTGAGCCATAGCCTACGAGCTTCTAGGTCATGGCGCCCCTAATCCCCTTGTGCCTTGTGATTAGATCTGTTCGACATGCAAGTGGTCTAGCTACTGCCTGTACAGTCACTCTTAACCCAGACACTGTACTACCCTCTGACCTTCTTCTTATATTCCAGATCAATCTCACGGGTTTAGGAAAGGGCGAGGACTCATTACTTTCTTTTAAAAAATGGAACGTTGGGACCCGTTGATTTCTTAGTGAAATCCGATATCGTTGGTTGCTTTGATAACATAAATCACAAACATTTACTCGAAGTAATTCAATCAACTATAGGGGAGGGGAATCCAGATGTTTGTAATCTCATAGCCGCCTTCCTAACTACAAAAATAGTAGACAAAAAAGGAAATGACTATTCGGTAATCTTGGGTTCAGGCGAATACTTTGATAAAGAAGACCCGCGGTTAGTGCGATTGGTTGATGTCATCATATAGGTGCCAGGTTCCTCAGTTGAGAACTAAGAAATTCTATTTCGTCTATAAGAGCTGGTTGATCTCAAATTCCTAGAAGCATTCTATTCCTTTAGGGTCAGGTAGAAGGATAGAAAGAAGACATTCTAGGCAGCTGAAAATAGAAAGAGATAAAGAGAGGGTTTACCTCATAATCAATGCTTTTAGACCTAGTTCTCCTTTTGCATTCCGTCCTAGTCAATGAAGCTTTAGGTCAATCAGGCTACTTAGTAAAATCGAGAGGACTAGTCGTCTCATGAAAGGACTTGGCCTCATCGACTTCTTTCTAAGCTCCGGATGCTTCATTCCTGTGAATGGGATTTTCCGTGTTGACGGCTCTTCTTGCTTTTTTTTGAAATGAAATGGAGCTGCTCTGGCTTCCCTTCCTGTCCTGACCTGATGAATTCAATCAATAAGGGTTCGCTCTTGGCCTGCGCCTCAGCTTGATACATTGGCGCGAAACTATGAATCTGATCTAGCTGCCAAATCCGATATTAATTTGATCTTTCTGGCTTCGGGAGACACCTTCGATTGAGACGAAATGTCTTCAGCTGCTTGGATGAGAGAGGACTCAGAGCAGAGACAAGCACCCCATCTATGTCAGCAACATCAAAGGGGCTAGGCCGGCCCTCCTCTTGTACGAAAGGGGATTAGGATAAGGAATTTAAGGCCCAAGTCCCTTAATACCGTACTCCGGTTATTCACTCTATCTCTTAATCCGTCGAATAGGAAGTCTGTCTCTCGTTCTATGAGGGCGAGTGAATCTTTTTCTAGGTGGAGAACCATTCCGGATCCTTTATTGAGGTGCAGGGCTTTCGCAGCTTTGCATTCTCTTTGTATGAAAATGAGACTCACTCCCGCTCGTCTTTTACTAAGTCCCGTACTTTCTCCTTGTAAAACAGTCGATCGCTATGGACCTATGTCCGTCCAGGTGAAGTTTCTACCGAGCGAAGTGACTTCCTTTGTGTGTGACTTGAGGATGGTTCTTGCATTCTTTCCTTGTTTTCTTTTAGTCGGGTATCATTCCCATTTTTCGAAGTTGGCTAAGAGCCCTTTCCTTCTTTCCGGGATTGAAGTGCCTGCCCGCCCGGCTGGGCTCTTAACTCGACGAAAGAACCTCTTTTTCGTTTCGAACCTTCAGTGAGCGAGTACTTTGTTCTATCTTTTTAGTCTTGCAGTAGTAAGGTTCATCTTATTTTCCCTTAGTCCTAAGGGTTTCATCTCAAGCATTCCAAATCCGCATCTGTTGTCAGAATGGCTACTAGAAGGTAGGAGTTCTCATACCCAGTTAATTGATGAAGGAAAGGAGTTGTACCGCCTCAAGGCGAATCAGCTTCTGTCCTTAGAACGAGAATAGCTCAAGTGGAATCTCTTTCTTTTGGGAGGGTTCCGGAATTGAGAGAGTCAAGTCATATATGACATTCAAATCGTTATCTTATCTTTGTCTAGAGTAAGTTGGTGTGAATTAGACTACGCTAGAGGATATACAATCATTAGCTCTGGGTCACAGGCAAGTAGTGAGGGGATTGACTTTCACTCTAACTCTTGAGAGATAGCAAAGACATAGGCTGTGTGGGCACTAGTCATATTAGCGGTACAAAAAGTATGGGAAGCTAGGATGGTATGGGCTGCAGCATAAGAAGCTACGGCACCGCAGTTCAGTTAGAGACAAAGGCCCCTGCACTCTCTAAAAACAACAACAGAGAGAATTCCCGGTGTGGGATAAGCGCAAAGTCCAAGCCTAATTGCTACTTTGGAAGAACCAAGACTAATGAAAGCAGCGAAGGTAGCACCACATGTAGAAGTAGAGGCAGCTCCCCACCTATGCAAGCATCATTCCTTCTAGTTCGTACGGTCCCAGAAGCGGCTTTCCCACCATCTCGCGTGCCAATGATAGGGGGTACCGGTTCCGGCAAAGGTGTACGGAAGAAAAAAAACACCTTGGCTAGTTTCCCGTTACCAAGAGGGAAATCAACAAACCAGCAACCGTTCAAAAACCCGAAAAAGCTATCATCTCGCGCGGATCCATACCCATAACCACCGGCCTCCTCACTAATTGGAGATAGGTGCATTCAAGTCCCCTCTGTCCGGTCCCTTAACTCACTTCTCTTTATAGACAAAACAGGTTGTGATTCCCGCCTTCGGTGATAGAACAATAGAATAAACCTAACAGCTCCTTACACTAATCTGAGTTTAGGAAAAGACTCGGCCTTCCCCGACTTATATTATAGGTTATATAAGATAGGTTATATAAGAGAGAGCAGACAAAGGGCTTTCTACTGCTGATACACCATAGCGAGAAAGAGCTCCTCACCAGGCTTTATGAGAATGAAGGGACTGGCCTCTGACCGACGGATTCCTGAGACACTATTTGGCGCTGGCTTTTCGTAAGCGATCGATCACTGGGAGCGCCCTAGACTAGCCATACTAGACATCAAGACAGAGAACCTCTTATCAGATTCGGAGTTTACGCTGGAGAGCCTACTCCTCTAATTAAGAGGAGAGGGCACTTAAAAGAAAAGGAAAACCACCCATGCGAGCATAATAACCAGCCTTGTAAGGGCCTAACCTTCTGGGTAAAGTTAGCCACTAGAAATCGATTCCTTGGCTCGATACCGGGAATAGGAAGACTAGCGTGGACCTCTTTGTGGCATTCCTACTTCTACAGAAAGATGGGCGTACCATTAACTCCCAGGCTAAGTAACGGGCGAACACTAACGCGGAACACTTCCCCAGACCGTAAGGGCAACTGGCCCAGCCCAAAGAAAAGGGGCCTACCATCCAACTATTTCCAATTCACCTTCAAAGGAGCAATCGACTGAAGAGGTACGGCATCTTTCAAAAAGTAAGTAACAAAAGGAGAAGGTAAAATCCAGGGACGAAGAGGTATAGACAACCTCCTAAAAGGCCACAGCAAAAAAGGACTTTCGGTCAGTTCAAGTACAAACCATTACGGTAGAGGTAGGGAGGGCATTTTTCAAAGACTCGGCTTGCTCTCACTTTACTTTTTGGGTATCGTAGGCTTTAACACCTAACACACCACTGTCGTCTGTTTCTTCGAGCCTTTGTCGGAGTTTCAGATAACCACCCAATTCAAAGATTTACTTAGATAGGATATGCTTACGCCCGAAGTTTCCTTTTGAACATCAGGATAGGTAGCTACCGGGGAGGTATGGGACTTGAATTTACTTTTCCCTCTTTCTCTCGCCAAGCTTCTTTAGGTTTAGGATGCTGTAGGGCCTACAATCAAGGTAAGTTATCCTCTACGATTATGTCCCGAGTAGAACATTGGAATTGGAGGTGCTTAAAGTATTCAAATTTGTTTTAGGAAAACAGAAGTTAAGGGTAGATCCCTTATTGTAGTATAGCAACAAGTGCCTTGATTCCGATTGATCGAAATAGATCCTGTTGTTGTCTCGGATCCATTTTTTAAGGATCTTCACCTTTGCAGCCTTCGCTTCGAGTAGAACTAAGGGGGCCGGAACCAACATCGAAAGCAACTCCAATAGGAATTTTTTGCTAGCGATGCTTCCACTCACTCCCCTACTTTAGCCTTTGCTCGATTCTTATATGGATAGTTTTCGTTGGATCGAAAAGAGAAAGGATTCAAAAAGCACTTTATTACGCAGCCCTTCTAATTCAAAAGACCGGGAAGGAGTTCTCATAGGGCCAGCAGGGTACAAGCGCTCGTCTCAGTCATCTTGTATTCATAAGCTAACGGTATAAAGATGCAAGCTAGACTAGGAAGCAATCTTTTTATTACGCCAGTTTCACCAATCCACCTTGCTTCAGTGTAAGCCGAGTATGCTGTCCCTCTAGAGAAGGCAAGAGATTGACTTAGCTTAGTATCCTAAACCTGTAGTCACAATAGACCGAGTCTCAGAATTACCTCCATTCCCTGTATAATATAATGAGTCCCTTATCCGGGGAATTGAGTTAGAGTTGCATTGGAATCTTCCTATCACAGGCCCCGGTTGCAGTGCTGCTTCCGGTACACAATTAAGTGAATAGCAAGTAAGAGCAATCAGAAAGGTATATCGGAGGCTAAAAACACGGTGTTTCTTGAATCGGAACCTTCGGAAAGACTTAACTCATAGTGAAATTGGAGTTGAGGCCAAAAAGACGTGTGCATCTTAGGAAGAGAAGTGGGCAAATGAGGGGATGGGATGGGCAATGTAGCAGTCTTTTGCCTTGCCCTTCTTACTGGAGTTCCTGCTGCAATTGAATCAGAAGTGGGACCCTTTCTCGAAGGATATGGGGGACGTCGAGCTAGTAGTGGCATAGATTTATTCTGAATCTTCTATGACGAGGTCAAATGGCACGAGTGAGCTAGGTAAAGGTCAAGCATTTCGATTTCTTCCTAAAAGGAAGAATGACTCGGTCACCAGCGTTTGATACAAACAAGACGAAGCCAATCGAGATGAAAGTTTTTCCTCTCACTGCGGGAATTTTAGACTCTTGTCAAAGCTAAGAGAGGCCCCCCTTTCCGTTTACAAAGCGCACCATGAGTGAGAAAAAGGAACATTTCTATATACGTTTTAGGTGAATCTGGAAGCTAGAGATCCATCTCATAACGAAAGACTTTTGCCTCAAAGGAAAAGCGCTAGTGCACACTTGAAGCGAAAGATTCTTCTTTTGAGCGAGTGCCTTTTGCTCATAAAGTGTCAGATTGGATCTTATCTTAGCCAGACGACCGGCCTACTATGTATGGGCACAGTCTTGGGGCGCTGCTTTATCAATCAAATCGTAGAAAGGAAGACGCTCCTTTTTTTATGGCTCATCTGCGCAAGCACGTTAGTGGGGAAAGTTGCCGCTAAACTAAGCCGTTCGACAAATCCTACTGAAACTTAAAGAAAAGCATTCTATCCAGGGGAAGATAGAGAAAGAAGATGTCCTAACAAACGAGTTTGATCTTCTCTTTGCAAGGGTGGAAACTTTCGCAACCCCTAATCAAATGGGCTAGAAGAACTGCAAGACTGCACTCAGAACATCATTACCCATGAGATCCCTATCTCTTTGAAGAATTCAACTCTAGACCCATCAGGTCCAGGGGCCTTTCCCAGCCTGACTACAAAGCCTATTTTCTTTCCTGCTTTCCTATTCTATCCTTTAATTGCTTCACTCTCTCTTATAGGCTATGACATAGCTATCGCTTATAGCGCATAGGGCCAAAACCTTTGACCGCACTAAAGAATTCTTTGTAAAGGCTGCTCATCCTACTAGTGTTCCAATTCCTTGGACTCCATTGGCTCCTTCTTCACAATCTATTGTTGGTGGCAAAAAAGCTTCTGGGACCGTTACCCCCTCTCAAGCACCTCCAATTCTATCTGTATCCACTGCAAGTGGCTCCACACTTCTTTTTTTCAAAATGGATAGCGGCCAATTCCCAGTCCTAAGCATTAGCAGGAACAGACACAATCTCTCCAGTGCGCTTTACATGATCCCCTTCTTGAATATTGGTCTCACTACCACAAAGAATAACACCAACCTTATCCTTCTCAAGATTCATGGCTATTCCTGTCACACCGCTGGCAAAGTAAACCATTTCCCCAGCTTGAATATCCTTCAATCCATAAACAAGCGCAATCCCGTCTACAACGGAGACCACTCGACTTAGATCTTTTTTCTTTTTTCTTTGTAGGATTACTCCTATAGGGCTTTCGTCCATGATCAGTCTTGTCTTAACTTAACGACTTAACGTAAGCGGAAGGATTCTTTTCCTAAATAAATTGGAATAACTACACTTTATAGATTGTAGATTTTTAAAATTCTTTCTATGAATGAATACCTTTTCTATAGATTGATATTCTTATATAGAATGAACCTCTTACAGTCTTAGATTCTAACACAGAAATAAGAAAGAAAAGAAGAAGGCCATTAGGAAAAGGATTCAGAAAGAGAAAGGCTTTTTCGCTCCTTTATGTCCTAAGCCTCTATCAGTGTGACAACATATTCTGTCTTCACTCTTATGTCCTAAGCGTAAACTTCTATAGCTATTATCTTCTGTCCTGGGTGACAATATCGTAACTTCAATAGCTTTGCCAATAGCAGAAGTACTTGAGTTCAAGTGTGACAGTCTCTTCACTCTTCTCTTTCTTTTGTCCTGGTAGGAAGTATCCTAACTCTTGTCCAGGGCGAAAGCTTATTCACTCCCTTGTCAGGGCGGAGATATCCTAACTCCTTCCGGGTCGGAAACTTTCTATAGCGAAGCACCAATCTCTAACGCTTTAGGCTACAGCAATGGCCTCTTTCTACCATGTTGACCGTTAGCCTCTTCGTCATCTAGGACTAGCCCATAGGTAAGTCGAGTAGGCTTCACCACCGCCTTCACCCATCGTTAGGCCGGTCTCGTCATTCACGCAATTCCCCCGTCCATTGATCGATCACGCGAGTACGCATCCAGTCAGCACATAGCGAACGAAAAAAGCGTTCATCCTGGATTCTCTTCCTCAATCAAAATGTCTATCAATTGATCCCTATTCATTCGGTCAAAGTCTCCACGGCCTTTTCACGCTCCTCTACTGAGAGGTGCACCATGTTGATAGGAATCGGCAAAGACCTTCTTGTATCAAAATATCAAAAGCCTTCTCTATCGCGCTTCATTGAGCATTTCTCTTTCCTATCCCGTCCTTACGCTACGCTATCCATAAGGTTGACCTAGCCCGGCATCCTCTTGGGCAAGCCCAACATTGCAATATGCAGATTAACATCGATCGTAGTGCTGGAATTCATAAACATGCATATCCACGTCGTCCAAGGATGAAAAAGCCCCAAGTTCCTAGGAGGACTGAATGGAGGAAATTTGTTCATCCCTATACCACTCACTCGATCTCAGAAGATAAGATTAAAGAAGAAAAGAGCTGCAACCAGGAGAGAGGCTGAAGCCCAGGCCGCAAGCGACAAACAGGCAGATTCTCATACTGAAGAAGCAGTGGCTACCATTGCTGAAGTACAGCATCAGGAACAGTCTCAAGCTGGTGGCCCAGCCCAAGAAGCTGCACATAAGACAGAGGTTTTTTTTTTCCCTGCCGATGCTCCTAAGGAACAGGACCCGTTGGGGGACGATGATTTTGATGATTAAGATCTGGACTATGGGGATAAGGGTATCCGTTTTGGTTCTTTTCCAGATTCGCTAAACAGAAGATCTAGATTTCAAAGAAGGGAAGCGATATTGGACAGGATCAGGATGCGATCGACCTTGCTCTAAGACTAGTTTGCTGGATGAGAGAAAGAAGATGATAAGCCTAAAGCAGATGAACCAGGAGCTAAACAAGAGGCGTAGGCAAAAGCGTTACGGTCAAGCGGTAGTCCCCGGCACCCATACTGGATCTTCGGGTAAGGGAAACTTGTCTCGGTGGGAACATTCATACCGGAAGGAAAAGAAGACGAAATCTAGGGCCAAAAAGCTGACGTTTCAGCTCTTCGTTCCGCTCTTGGTTGACTTTGCTTTGTACTCATACCTAGAAGAGGGAAGATTTAGCCCCATCCTTTTGAAAGACGTTCCCGGGTTCAGTTTGCGAGTGGGAATCCGCTTCTTTCCCATCACTCTCGGAGTCAGGCGTCACTGGCATTTAGTAAATAAAAGAGTCAAAAATTTCATTAGATCCCGCGTATTCACCCCTCAGAGGAGAGGCCAGTTATTGAGCTCTATGCGACTCGGAAGGAAGAGC